TGATTCTAACAACTGATTGCAGAGTTGATCATTCGGACCTTTCAATTCATAGATGTGGATCTCGGACCTATGAATGGGGGTATTCCCGATACTCACAAAGAAAAAGGGAAGTGACTTAGACAAAAAGAGAAGTGACTTGGACAAAAGGAGAAGTAACTTGGACAAAAAGAAACGAAGTGACTTAGACAAATCTTGTTTGTCGATAACCTCGGACCAATCAATCGAATATTGATTAATACGTAATCGATCGAACACTACTTGAAAACGGTGTTTCTGTTCAGAAAAGAAATGGTCCAAATGTTCCTGGAAATTCTTGCTCCCATTGGACCATTTGTATCTATATGCATTAGGATCCCGATTCATGGATCTCTCGGTTCGAGAAATAAGAGGATCGAACCATTTCTTCTGACTCTTTTTCAAATTCGATAAATGTTGGTTGATCGTATATTTTATTATAGTTAGATGATTCAGAGGATCATTTCCTATTTGATCCCTTTGAATTCCATATTCGAAGTTGCGATCGGATCGATTCATTAAAAAGAATCGATTCGATACATTTCTTATGTACCCATAGGTGCTATATTGGATTTGAATCCGATTTCGGATCAATCTATATTGATTGACCGCCTCCATTATGTTGTTGCTAGCAAATACCACTATTTTTGGTTTTGGATCATCTTCCAAATCATTCCCGCAGGAGATCCGGACCGATTTTTTTCTGATCCTTCGATAAAAAGATTCATTCTCTTCATAAAAAATAGGAGGTAGAACCACTAAAGATTTCCTTTTCGACTCATCCCTGGAGTTGAATACCTCATTCAAGAATTTTTTTTGATCCAATCCGTAGGAATCAATAGAAAAGGCAAATCCCTTATGATACACCAGATCCGGCTCGGTTATTGATAGAGTGAATAGATCTGCCATTTCTTGAAATCTCTCTTCTGATTCAAAATCGTGGTGTAACGTGTATCCCCCTTTGTTCCGGTCATGGAATAGATGAAATAAATCAAAAAATGGATTTTTGTTCAAGAATGAAATCTTATTGGAACTGTCCATATCCGGTTCATCCCTCGGAACCATATTACATCCCGGATCTGATGAAATAGGATGAATTGAGACGGTATTTTGTAAATACGTAATTATCTTGACTATATCAACCATTTCTTTATTTTCCGATCGCCTGGAAGGGACAAAAGAAAGATCTTGTTGTTTCTTCAACAATTTCTGATCTCTAGTGGACCTCTCCGTAGGATTCGAACCCAGATGAAGTTCTGACCATCTGTCAGAGAAAAAAGAACGAATTGATCTTGAAGGATCCCAAAGAATCGATCTTTCTTTTAGTTGTGGAATCTCTGTTTGATTGATCAATGTGTGATATTCCGAATCCTCATTCCTAATGGAATCGAAATGATCTCTGGATTGATCAGAAGATCCTTTCCATTGGCTAGAATCCGTTACTTGAACGAAAATAGATCTTGTGGAATCATATTGAATATTTGACGATACATTCCGTACCTTGCTAAAAAACCGATCCTTGTTTACCAACCACGCATTGTCTAACCAAATCCAATTTTCTCTCGATACGTTCCTCAAAAAATCCGATTCGTGCTGATTCTTCCCCCAACTAACGAAGAGATCTTGGCGGAATTGCCACAAATGATATTGAGCACAATTTTGCAAAGAAATACCCCACTTGTTTCTCGAGAAGAGATGGGAAAGATGCTCAATATCATTTGATTGAATAGTTGCCTCAGCTCCTTGTTGTTTGAAGAAACCCTCCACTTCAATTGGTCTTTTTTCACGAAAAGCAGACATGAGATAACAAATCAAGTGTTTCACTAAGATTTCGAAGAGCTGTCCCGAATTCAAGTTGATTATGTTTCGCTTCTTCCTCGGAGAAAGACGATCAAAGAATTCCCAATCAGGGTCCTTGCGGATCGGATCATCCGTATAGGATACAAAAAGAAACTCCAGATATTTGATATCTTTCTCTTTGAATGAGATCTCAATTCCAGCTATGGTTTCATTAGCTATCTTACAACTAGAATCCCTCTTTTTTCCGATCCGGTTCCTCCACCACCGCGAACCCCAGTTAGATTCAGGCATGATACACTTTTTAGTTATTGGGAGAACCCAAGTACTCTCTTTCGAATCCATGAAACAACTCTCAGGGATCTTTTTCCCTTTTGGAAGATACAGGAGCGAAACAATCAACCTATTGATATTGGAAGACCAAAAAGATTCTTCCAACGTATCATTTCTGGGTCCAATGGAATTCATAGGTATAGGAAGAAGCCTCATCAAATAGAGATTTTTTCTTTCGACCATATTTCGATTGTTAATACAATATATAAGGACCGCTACTACAAGCAGTACTACACCTTTGATCGTGAAATATCGATTGCTTGTTGAACCCTGTGAATCACGCGAAAGTGAAAGTAGGATACTCCAAATTCGGGGGTCAAAGAGTTTCATAAAACGTTCTTGGTGGAAAAAAATGGGAGTGAAAGATCCCGCTGAATCGAATTGGGTCCATGAATCTAAGAAATAGTGGGAATTCTTGATCTCTCTCAATATCTCTCTCAATTCGAAGATCCAGAATTTGAATTGATGTCCTTTCATTGATTCCTCCTAAAGATTTCATTTCAATTGGAATTTGGTTATTCACGATGTACGATGATCTCTGTTAAGCATCCATGGCTGAATGGTTAAAGCGCCCAACTCATAATTGGCAAATTCGTAGGTTCAATTCCTGCTGGATGCACGCCAATGGGAACGTCCAATAAGTCTAATAAGTCTATTGGAATTGGCTCGGTATCAATGGAATTTCATCATCCATACATAACGAATTGGTATGGTATATTCATACCATAACATATGAAGAGTAAAAACTCGAATTCTTATCGATACTGGAACTCATAGGGAAGAAAATGGATTTATGGATGGAATAAAATATGCAGTCTTTACAGAAAAAAGTATTCGGTTATTGGGGAACAATCAATATACTTCTAATGTCGAATCAGGATCAACTAGGACCGAAATAAAGCATTGGGTCGAACTCTTCTTTGGTGTCAAGGTAATAGCTATGAATAGTCATCGACTCCCGGGAAAGGGTAGAAGAATGGGACCTATTATGGGACATACAATGCATTACAGACGTATGATCATTACGCTTCAACCGGGTTATTCTATTCCACCTCTTATAGCGAAAAGAACTTAAATCAAAATACTTAATAACACGGCGATACATTTATACAAAACTTCTACCCCGAGCACACGCAATGGAGCCGTAGACAGTCAAGTGAAATCCAATCCACGAAATAATTTGATCTATGGACAGCATCGTTGTGGTAAAGGTCGTAATGCCCGAGGCATCATTACCACAGGGCATAGAGGGGGGGGTCATAAGCGTCTATACCGTAAAATTGATTTTCGACGGAATGAAAAAGACATATCTGGTAGAATCGTAACCATAGAATACGACCCTAATCGAAATGCATGCATTTGTCTCATACACTATGGGGATGGTGAGAAGAGATATATTTTACATCCCAGAGGGGCTATAATTGGAGATACCATTGTTTCTGGTACAGAAGTTCCTATATCGATGGGAAATGCCCTACCTTTGAGTGCGGTTTGAACTATTGATTTACGTAATTGGAAGTAACCAATTAGGTTTACGACGAAACCTAGAAATCGATCACTTTTGAGTACCTCTATGGGATAGACCTCAACAGAAAACTGAAGAGTAACGGCAGCAAGTGATTGAGTTCAGTAGTTCCTCATATAAAATTATTGACTCTCGAGATATGGTAATATGGAGAAGACAAAATTGTTTGAAGCACGGACAGAACCGAAAGCGCCCCTTGTTTCAAAGAGAGGGAGACGGTTTATTCACATTTCATTTGATGGTCAGAGGCGAATTGAAAGCTAAGCAGTGGTAATTCTAAGGATCTCCCGGGGGAAAAATAGAGATGTCTCCTACGTTACCCGTAATATGTGGAAGTATCGACGTAATTTCATAGAGTCATTCGGTCTGAATGCTACATGAAGAACATAAGCCAGATGACGGAACGGGAAGACCTAGGATGTATAAGATCCTAACATGAGCGATTCGGCAGATTTGAATTCCTATATATCCACTCATGTCGTACTTCATCATACGATTCATATAAGATCCATCTGTCTAGATATCATCATATACATCCAGAAAGCCGTATGCTTTGGAAGAAGCTTGTACGGTTTGGGAAGGGGTTTTTTTGATCAAAAAGAAGAATCTACTTCAACCGATATGCCCTTAGGCACGGCCATACATAACATAGAAATCACACTTGGAAAGGGTGGAAAATTAGCTAGAGCAGCAGGTGCTGTAGCGAAACTGATTGCAAAAGAGGGTAAATCGGCCACATTAAGATTACCATCTGGGGAGGTCCGTTTGATATCCAAAAACTGCTCAGCAACAGTCGGACAAGTGGGTAATGTTGGTGTGAACCAGAAAAGTTTGGGTAAAGCCGGATCTAAGTGTTGGCTAGGTAAGCGTCCTGTAGTAAGAGGAGTAGTTATGAACCCTGTAGACCATCCCCATGGGGGCGGGGAAGGGAGGGCTCCAATTGGTAGAAAAAAACCCACAACCCCTTGGGGTTATCCTGCGCTTGGAAGAAGAACTAGGAAAAAGAAAAAATATAGTGATATTTTTATTCTTCGCCGCCGTAAATAAAATAGGAAGAAGAAAATAGGAGGGCGAACGACTAGTCGTCTTTGAAAAATAAGAATAAGACAAAACAAAAAAAAAAAAGGAGTAATCCGCAGTGGCGCGTTCACTAAAAAAAAATCCTTTTGTAGCTAATCATTTATTAAATAAAATTGAGAAGCTGAACATGAAGGAGAAAAAAGAAATAATTGTAACTTGGTCCCGGTCGTCTACCATTATACCCACAATGATCGGCCATACAATCGCTATTCATAATGGAAAGGAACATTTACCTATTTACATAACAGATCGTATGGTGGGTCACAAATTGGGAGAATTCGCACCTACTCTTACTTTCCGGGGACACGCGAGAAACGATAATAGATCTCGTCGTTAATGAAGTAAAAAGGGGGCTCATCATTCAGTGTTGGGAGGTAAACCTTATGGCAGGTAAGTGGAGGACTAGCAACCAAACGTCTAATAAAAGGAGTAATAAAATCAAGAGTAGACAAGTGCAAGCTTTAGCTCAACATATACGTATGTCGGCTCACAAAACACGAAGAGTCATTGATCAAATTCGCGGACGTTCTTATGAAGAAACACTTATGCTACTGGAACTCATGCCTTATCGAGCATCCTATCCTATTTTTAAATTGCTTTATTCTGCAGCAGCAAATGCTAGTCATAATAGGGGTTTCAACGAAGGAGATTTATACATTAGTAAAGCGGAAGTGAATGAGGGTGCTATCATGAAAAGGTTAAAACCCCGGGCGCGAGGACGTAGTTATCCAATAAAAAAACCCACCTGTCATATAACAATTGTATTGAAAAAGACTACTGAGAACTTTCCTAATGAAGCTAATGAAGCCGAAGGGTTTTAGGGTGGTATAATAGAAAGATATTAAAAGGAGAAAGAGAGAGAAAGAGAGAGATGGGAAAAAAAATAAATCCACTTGGTTTCCGACTTGGTACAAATCAGAATCATCGTTCCCTTTGGTTCGCACAACCAAAAAGTTATTCGAGGGATCTCCAGGAAGATGAAAAAATAAGGGATTGTATCAAGAATTATGTACAAAAAAATAGGAGAATATCCTCAGGTTTCGAGGGAATTGCACACATAGAGATTCAAAAAAAAATAGATCTGATCCAGGTCATAATCCATATTGGATTCCCTAATTTGTTAATCGAGGGTCGAACACGAGGAATCTATGAATTACAGACTGATGTAAAAAAAGGATTTCATTCTGTAAACCGGAGACTTAACATTGCTATCACAAGAGTTACAAAACCTTATGGGCAGCCTAATATTCTTGCGGAATACATAGCTCTCCAATTAAAAAATAGAGTTTCATTTCGAAAGGCAATGAAAAGGGCTATTGAATTGACTGAGCAAGCGGATACAAAAGGAATTCAAGTGCAAATTGGAGGGCGTATTGATGGAAAAGAAATTGCGCGTGTCGAATGGGTCAGAGAGGGTAGGGTTCCCCTACAAACCATTCGGGCTAAAATTGATCATTGTTCCTACCCAGTTCGAACTATCTATGGGGTATTAGGCATTAAAATTTGGATATTTGTCGATGAGCAATAATGGACATGGACCTTTCATTTCTTTGCCATTCTATCCGGCAATACAATAGGAGAATAAATGAAAAAAGAGTTTCAGTCTTTTTTTTTTTTACCTTGAATCAAAATGAGCAATTCTGATTCTTTAGAATTCTATAGGGTTAAATTTAAATTCAATTGACCATTTGGTAAAATTGCTATGCTTAGTGTGTGACTCGTTGGTTTTTTCTTTAGAGTTAGTTGGGATTAAAAAAAAAAAACAATAATACACAGACTGATCCCAAACTAATAACTATAGAACTAATAACCTACTCATAGCTTCGTATTATCGGGATCCAAGAAATCAGTCACTATATGATGTGATGATCGTATAGTTGTAGCAACTGAAATCTTTTGCTTTTCCACATAATGGAAAAATCAAGCTGATTACGGGTTGCAAATAAAAAATGAGAGATGGGGGTAAATGGAAGGATGAGAGAAAGAGAGCAGGAGAATCTCGATGATATAAAATTCCAATATGTATGGCCTATGAATCATCTCATAAAAAGCAGTGTAATAAGGCATTAATGTGGATTCGCCTATACTATAATTCGATGAATCCGATTCGGTTCATATTTAAAATGATAATAATAAGGAGCCTTGAGTCAATAGAGACTGAGAAGATTGACTCTGGAACGGATTTAATTGGAAGCTCCATTGCATATAGTTCAGGCCTAGCCATTAATGAAGAAGCTATGGGAACGACGGAACCTGTGACTGCAGAAGATTCTATTGCAAATGAATCCTAATTATTCATTGAGTGGGATGGCGAAATGGACCAGTAACCAATTGATTTATTCCGGGAAGTCGTGGGTTAACCCTGCCCTAGGAACCCTAGGAATGGGTCGGATGACAGAGTAAATATTCGCCCGCGAAAGAAACACAACACTTATTGGATTGAAATAATTTTTGGCTATTCAGTAAAGGTCAAAACGGAGATTCGGTATAAAAATGAAAGGTATTTTCTACCAAATAGACGTCCTATATCCTATAAAAAAAAAATTGATAGATAATAGATATATATATCTAGCTATATATACAATATAAGATATACGGATTCCCACGTAACAAACAGATTAAATTAAGTATCAAAAAATCCCATGATTTTGTGTAATATTCATTATTCATTAAATACATGTGCATCGAATAGTATAGAATCGTTTCATTCGTGAGGAGCTGGATGAGAAGAAACTCTCATGTCCGGTTCTGTAGTAGAGATGGAACTGAGAAACAACCATCAACTATAACCCCAAAAGAACCAGATTCCGTAAACAACATAGAGGAAGAATGAAGGGAATCTCTTATCGCGGCAATCATATTTGTTTCGGTAGATATGCTCTTCAGGCACTTGAACCCTCTTGGATTACATCTAGACAAATAGAAGCCGGGCGGCGAGCAATGACACGATATGCGCGCCGCGGTGGAAAAATATGGGTACGTATATTTCCCGACAAGCCCGTTACCCTAAGACCCACAGAAACACGTATGGGTTCCGGGAAGGGATCTCCCGAATATTGGGTATCCGTCGTTAAACCGGGTAGAATACTTTATGAAATGGGCGGAGTATCAGAAACTGTAGCTAGAGCGGCTATGTCAATAGCTGCATCCAAAATGCCTATACGAACTCAATTCATTATTGCGGGATAGGGGTGTGGAAACAAAGAGCTATTTGTGAGGAGAAATACAATCGCAGATTTTTTTATTTCTGGACAAACAATATTTCTTTCTTTTTTCCTTCACCCTTTGCTTTGCATTGAAAGAGCTGATAAAAAAAAAAACGCTAATGATATGATTCAAACTCAGACCCATTTAAATGTAGCAGACAACAGCGGAGCTCGGGAATTGATGTGTATTCGAATCTTAGGAGCTAGTAATCGCCGATATGCTCATATTGGTGACGTTATTGTTGCTGTAATCAAAGAAGCAGTGCCAAATATGCCTCTCCAAAGATCCGAGGTAATTAGAGCTGTAATTGTACGTACATGTAAAGAACTCAAACGCGACAACGGCATGATAATACGATATGATGACAATGCAGCAGTTGTCATTGATCAGGAAGGAAATCCAAAAGGAACTCGAGTTTTTGGAGCGATCGCTCGGGAACTGAGACAGTTGAATTTCACTAAAATAGTATCATTAGCTCCTGAGGTATTATAAAAAAATACTAGTAAATGAGATCGGGATCGGCATATCCATGATTATAGGGTACAAAAAATAGATTAATTAATATAGATTATGTCTCATGCATATACCTTTAATATTTCATATCATAAAAAAAGTGGAACATGTTGATTATATCAAAACAAAGAGGCACCAATAATTATAGTTCATCATGGGTAGGGACACTATTGCCGATATAATAACTTCTATAAGGAATGCTGATATGAATAAAAAGGGAACGGTTAGAATAGCATCTACTAATATCACCGAAAACATTGTTAGAATACTTCTACGAGAAGGTTTTATTGAAAACGTTAGGAAACATCGAGAAAACAATAAAAATTTCTTGGTTTCAACCCTTCGACATAGAAGGAATAGGAAAGGAACATATAGAAATATTTTAAAGCGTATCAGCCGACCAGGTTTACGAATATATTCCAACTATCAACGAATTCCTAGGGTTTTGGGTGGAATGGGGATTGTCATTCTTTCGACTTCGAGGGGGATAATGACGGATCGAGAGGCTCGACTAAAAAGGATTGGAGGAGAAATTTTGTGTTATATATGGTAATTCCGCTTATATCCCGTAACTTCCCATTTGTGAAAAAGAAAGGAAAGGCAGGTTGTTTAATATCACTTCTCCTCCATTAGTTGATACTTCAAGGGGGTTACCGGGAATGAAAGAACAAAAATTTATTCATGAAGGTTTAATTACTGAATCACTTCCCAATGGTATGTTCCGGGTTCGTTTAGATAATGAGGATCTGATTCTAGGTTATGTTTCGGGGAGGATCCGACGTAGTTTTATACGGATATTACCCGGAGATAGAGTCAAAATCGAAGTAAGTCGTTATGATTCAACCAAGGGACGTATAATTTATAGACTTCGCAACAAAGATTTAAGCAACAAAGATTTAAGCAACAAAGATTCAAGCAACAAAGATTCGAACAATTAGGCGCCTCTTGAAACATTCCTTTCATGGGGTGCGAGTACAATTAGAGGTTCAAAATCTCAAGAGACTTATTTTCTTCCAAGGAGTGAATTCGGATTTAAGATAAGGAATGACAAATATGAAAATAAGGGCTTCTGTTCGTAAAATTTGTGAAAAATGTCGATTGATCCGTAGGCGGGGACGAATTATACTAATTTGTTCCAACCCGAGACATAAACAGAGACAGGGGTAATCCTTTAAAAAAAAAAAGGGGACTCTCTAAAGGACCTGATGTACAAAAAAAGGATCTGTTTTGACACGAAATGGATATCTCCGTATATCTCTGACTCATATTTATGAGAATGAAAAAATATGACAAAACCTATACCAAGAACTGGTTCACGTAGGAGTGGCCGTATCGGTTCACGTAAGACTGGGCGTAGAATACCAAAAGGAGTTATTCATGTTCAAGCAAGTTTCAACAATACCATTGTAACTGTTACAGATGTACGAGGTCGGGTGGTTTCTTGGTCCTCCGCGGGTACTTGTGGATTCAAGGGCACAAGAAGAGGGACGCCATTTGCTGCTCAAACCGCAGCAGGAAATGCTATTCGTA